AGACATCCTTTTCTTGTGTCGAAGACTCGCAAGACAAATAATACTCCCTATAGTCCCTAAAATTTGTTGTTTCGCCGATTTCTAGTTCCCTTTTTTTCTGCGCTTGCTTTCCTTATCTTTAGTATCTAGTCAAATTTTTCCATTCTAATACAAAAAAACTCTTTATTATTGATCCATTCTATCAATTTCAATTGGTCACTACCGACAGAGTTACATCACACCCCCTCCCATTTTTCAATACAAATTTGTATTGAAAAATAACGAAAAGGGGGTTAAAGTTAATTCTTCTTAATATACATACTAGGATTAGGACTATCAGACAAGTAATTCCTGACACCTGGTCGAAAAGGAATAGAAAGTCTAAAGAGAGGCAAAAAGGCTTTTGATAATTTTTTTGGTTCTTTCTTTTTTACGAATTTGATAAAGCTAAATAGACAGATCTAAAAATTCATTTCGGATAATTGAACCTTCTCAAACTGTTTCTTTTTAAGAACCAAAAAGATTTGTGCCAAAACAACCGATCCTAAGAAGAACAAAAGGCCTTGGACACGTAATGGATCTTGAAGTACTATTTCCGCATCCCCCTGACCAAATCCACCCACATTAGGATTACTCGTTAATGGTTGATCAAGTTTAATGGATTCGCCCTCTGAAACAAGAAGTTCTAGGCCTCGAGGGATAATATCAATTACTTGGCGTTCATTCGATGCATCCACTATGGTTATTTCGTATCCCCCTTTTTCTTTTCGTAAAATTTTGCTTATTATCCCTCCTGCCGTAGCATTATAAACTGTATTATTACTTTTGCTACCATCAGGATAAATCTGACCCCTTCCCCTGTTTCCACCTACGTATATAGGATATTTTAAGAAGTGAACATCTTTATTAGTAGCAGGGTCTGGGGCAAGAATAGGAAAGGTTATTTCACTATATTTTTGACCAGGAACAGGACCTATCACAAGAATATTTTTTTTATTGGGGCGATAATTCTGAAAAGACAGATTTCCTATCTTTTCTTTCATCTCGGGTGAAATACGATCGGGGGGGGCTAATTCAAACCCCTCCGGTAAAATAAGAACAGCTCCCACATTCAACGCTCCTTTTTTACCATTAGCTAGAACTTGTTTTAGCTGCATATCATAAGGAATTTTAACAACTGCTTCAAATACAGTATCAGGAAGTACCGCTTGTGGAACCTCAATATCCACGGGTTTACTAGCTAAATGGCAATTGGCACATACAATACGCCCAGTTGCCTCTCGTGGATTTTCATAATTCTGCTGGGCAAAAATTGGATATGCACTTGAAATGGATGCCCAAGTTATTATATATATCATGAGTGAGACAGATATAGAGCGAGTAATCTCTTCCCTTATCCAAGAAAAGGTATTTCTAGTTTGCATGGTCCAATCATTTATCCCGAAAATTTCTACAATAAAGTTAGGTAGGTCGATAATATACTTCCCTAGCCACAATTCTGCTATTTACATTTACTGAAAAAAGAAAATTTTTTTGTTGAAATATACAAGGAATCCCCTCGTGGGTAAAAAAGAGTAAAGTAAATACGACTTTTATTTGGTTATGACGTATAAAGTAAGAAAGATTAGAATTGGATCAGTGAATCTTTTTTTAGTCATTTATTGCATGATAAATCACTACAAGTGACGGAGATACACGATTTAAATAACGAAAGATCCAATATTTAAAAATTGTATCAAGAATGACTGGAAAGGTAGAAACTAGACCAGATAAAATTTGCTCATAATGAGCAAACCCAAAATCTTTGTAAATATAACCAATCATTAGTTCCCAACCGTGAGGCGAATGGAATCCGATACATAAATCAGTTAATAAAAGAATCGAAAAAGCTTTAATTGTATCACTTAAATTATATAGGAATTCTTGAACCCAAGAATTGAGAATAAAAAGCTTTTCCTTACCCCAAAAGGAATAACCACTTAGAATAACGAAAGATATTAGATTTGTCGAGAAGTGCAAGATTGTATGGATACGATACTCATTGTGTATCTTGATGAATTGGATCGTTTCTTTGTGGATTCCTAGACGAAATTGTTGTAAATCGGTTTCTGGGTATTCCTTTATCATTTGATCCAGCTGGAATAGTTCCTCTAATTGTATGAATTTTTCTAGAACACTTTTTTCTTGAATATCATTCAAGAAAGTTTCGCATTGTTTAGTATTCCACCAATTAGTAATCCAAGTTTTCAAACTTTTATTACAGCAGAGAGAGATCAACCAGGGCAAAAAGACTATAGATGTAAAATAAAAAAAAGGAATGAATGCTTTCTTTTTTGCCATTTTGAATCTGTGAGTTGTTAATGAACCTACCGCATTTGTTGATTCTATTAGATCTCCTATTTCTATCGAGCATGAGTTTCTATTCTAATTCGAATAGAATATATTGAGCCTATAATCCCTTTTATCTTTTTCTTTTGATTCAATACTTAGTCTTTGCTTTGAACCTAGAAAGAATACAGAAATAGCCTCAGAATACACTTCCAATTTGAATCAAGAAAAAATGGGATTTCCAGGATGTTATTCCCCCCTTTTTCGATCAATACTAAAAGAACTTTTAAAAATTTTTCAAATAACAAATATGATTCGATTTTCGAGACGAATAAACTCCCTTTCTTTTCTATCAAATATATCAAAAAAAACGAGCATAAAAGAATAGATGACTGTTCAATTGAAAAAAAAAAGAAAGCAATTCTTTCGTTTTTTCTTCCTACTGCCAAAGTATTTAGTCTTTAAACTTTAAAAATGAATTCATTTCAAAATACTTCAATTGGTACACGCAAGAAGTAAGCCAATTCAGCAGCTTTTTGCTCAATTTCTCGTGTAGTAAAATTTTCATCAGTACGAATTAAAGGAATAGCCCCTTGACCTCGAATTTCCATATAAAGGACACGCCGAGCAGAAACACCCTCTTTAACTTCTATTCTGATGGACTGAATATCTTTCATAAGGAATCGTAAAAAGATGCGCCGGCTTTTTCCAGGAAATCCCCAACGAAAAATACGTACTATCCCTTCTTTTCGGTCGAAAAGATCATAACCACTACCCACATTCCACAAAATAGTGCACCACAAATAGCAACTAATAAAGAGACCCGCGATTCCATAGAAAGACATCACAATCCCTTGTGGAAAAAAAATGATTTGCTGAGACGCAACTAACGATATAAAATTTCTACCAAGATAACTGGAAGTTCCAACCAATAAGAATCCCAATGAACCTAAAAATAGGATAAAGGCCCAGCAGAAATTACTTGTTTTTCGAGACCCCGTTATAAATTCTATCCATAGAGATTCTGATCGCCAACTCATATATATTAGATCCAGTTATACAATTTTTTGGAATTGAGAAAATATGACTTTCCTTTTTTTGTTTTCAAAGTAACTCTCATCAACTATAACTATTTTGTTGTGAACCTTTACCTTAGGAGTAATTCATATAATTGTTTATATCTAAAATAATAATATCTCCTTCCTTTATATGATCCCCTATAACTATATACATACAAATAAATCCATTGACTTGAATTTCATACAGCGGGCCGATGATGATCCTTTTTTCAAAAGGGCGCAAAGTGAGTTACCCCATATAATACGTTTAGACATGCTTTTTTTAGTTATGTTTGTAGGAATCTATGTGTTATACAATATTCTACCAAATGGGTCTTATCAAATCGAAGTTTTTAAAATAAAAAAGGGAGTGATACGATTCGGTCTCATCCGATCTAAAAAATCTTATTTTTTTGAATATGAAGAAATAAAGAAGCCATTGCAAGTGCCGGAAAGACTAGGCCTACTAAAGGCACAAAAATAGAGGGTAAGTTGTTCAAAGTTGTCATAAAAGGGGGTACCTCAATTTAATATTTGTACCTGTTATTGTTATATTCTGAATTCTAAAGATATCTTAGAATATCTTGTATTTTTATTATTTCTATTATATATATTATATAATTATACTTAAGTATCTTTAAGTAAATATATATCTAATACTAATATCCAACCTAATAGAAATAGATAGAATAGAACCTACTAGAAATAGAATCAAAAAATAGGTACAAGAAAGGCCAAACTAAATAAATGGACTTATTAATCTTTCAAAATAAAATAGATGTATTATCATAATCCCCCTGTTAGATTTATTATTCTTTTTTTTTTTTTCTTTTTGTCTTCTAATAGTCATTAATAAAGAAAAAATTTTATTCCATTAAAAATTTCTACAAAATTGATTGGAATCTGATCCAACAACAGGGAATTTTCGGGAAATGCAAAAAGACGCAAGACTCTCTAGAGATCTATATCTCTAATCTATACATATGCAAGCAAGAGAGGAAAAAAACTTTGTTTCATTTTTCTAGTCTAATTTGAACTTCTCGAAAGCAAAAATTCACTTTTTATCTTGTTGATAAAGGTTTACTGAGTAGTAAATAAGAATATCGATAAAAAAAGGATTCGAAAGAAAAATGCATTTTTCAGGGTTTTAGTTTCATTCTGATAAACGAACTGTTCTATTCTATTTTATTTCATTTTTGTTCAAAGGAAAAAAAGCATGGAGCTGAAATAACTCACTCACAACACCTTTTAAAGGATTACGTGGTACAATTGCATCCAATAAGCCCTTACGTAATAAAGATTCAGCTGCTTGTGAACCTTCAGGCACGGCTTTTTTCAATGTTTGTTCAATTACTCTTTTACCCGCAAATGCAATATAGGCATAGGGTTCGGCAATAATGATATCCCCCAACATACCAAAACTTGCTGTCACCCCACCGGTAGTAGGAGATGTAAGAATTGATATATAGAATAACTTTTTACTTGATTGATAATCACATAAAACCGAAGAAATTTTAGCCATTTGCATCAAACTTAAACTTCCTTCTTGCATTCGTGCTCCTCCGGAAGAACACACTAAAATAAGAGGTAAACGTTGATTGGTAGCATACTCGATCAAACGAGTTATTTTTTCGC